GATTCATTCCATAATTTGGAAGTTTCTTATGTCTTATTTCGGAATCAAATATTCCTTGTTTTCCAAATAAATCCTTTATTTCATTCTTAAGAAAAAAAGATGGTCCATTATATTGAAGAATAGATCTTACCTTATTGAAGTTAATTGCTTGGGTTTGTGATAATTTAAAAAATACATATTTTTGTGACAAGTAAGATAAATCAAAAAAAATATGTGACTTTCGCTTACTATTTCTAAGATTATCAAATATCTTTTTTATAGTCATAGGCGAAATAAAGTCAATTTTATTTTGTTTTGTTTTCTTAATCCTTTCTTGATCTTGATTTCTTTTATTATTGTCAATGTGTTTCTCAACAATTTTTTTTGTTGATTCCATAAAAAGGTATAGAGTGGTTCTGCGCATATTAATGATACATAGAAAGATATCAATGTATATTTTTTCAATGCAAAATTGAATTAATAATTCAATATTTTTTCTTTTTAATAGTTTCCAAATTTTTGGGGGTGATTCTCCATTATTCTTTTTATTTTTTTTCATTATTTCTATTTGATTTCTGATTGTGTTTCTTCTATCAATTCTATGTTGCATTTCTTCTTTTGCCTGTAAATAATTTGTCCAGCCTGTAGCTCGATTTTGACTAAGTGATTCATGAATTATCTTATTGCTGATTATAGAATCATTTTCTGTTTGAGTTTGACTTGATTCATATATTTCTCTCGGTATAAATAATGGAATTTTTGTTCCTTTTAAAAGTTTTTGTTTTACAAATAAAACAGCTTTTGTTTGTTTCTTTGTTATTTTTTTTAAAACTCTTCGAACTCTAAAATTGAATTTTCTGATTTCGATTTTATAGTCTACATCTTTAAAAATAGGTTCAAAAAAGGAAGGTGTTTTTCGGGGAGGCCCAAAAGGATATTCTGTTTCCATTCCCAAAACTGTTAAAAAACAAGAATCAAAATCCTCCTCTTGCTTTCGATCGCTATCAGAGAGTCGTAGTTTAGATCTGTGCCAAGGTTTCAAATGAAAAGGATATAGGATTTTGATCTGAAAACCTTCTCTTAACCAATTTTTGGGAAATTCCGTTTTGGAGAATTGAAGACCATTATAGCTGCACTTTAGATAAATTTCTCTATTCCAATCTTGGAAATCTTCATACCATTCCGGAGATTGCCGTAATAAAATACGGCCAATATTCTTAACTATTATGAATAAGGGTAATTTAATATATCTTCTAAAAATTGATTGACCTAGTAACAGAACACTTCTTGTTTTTTGTGCATATGGAATGTTATCCCAGAATTCCATTGCATCTTCCTGATTATTTTTTTTTATTTGGAACTGTTGATCTAAAATTTCGAATTCTGACTGTTTACCCAACCAATCTCTAATATTACAAAAAAGTTTCATTAGGTTGGATATAGGAAAAGGAAAATCCTCCATTTTTTCCAAAAAAAGGGGGGAATGGGGATTTCCTTGAGAGGGTCCCCAAATAACCATTTTACGCCTTTGAACGCGCATAGATCCTTTTATTACGGCTCGACGAAAATCCGGTTCTTCTAAATAACTTATAAAACCCGAATCTCTATTAAATTTGCTATAAAGATTATAATTCTTGAAATGAGACTTCTTAAAACTTCGTCTGGAACGAGTTAAAAAAGCTATACGTTTAAATCTTCTTGTTCGAAGCTGGTGATCCAGCCCTTGCATTATGCCTTGTTCTTTTCGTCGTTTTTTAAAATGTTGTTCCAACTCATTGATTAATTTGTATGACCATCGAGGGGGTTTTTTACCTATTTTGTTTATTCCAATAGATTCTTTTTCACGTTTAGGGTTAGTTAGAATTGCGTTCAATGAAAACTTTAACCTATTATTTAAATCTATTTTTACTTGTTTTTTTTCTGCTCTTTCGATTTTCTGTTCATATTCTGGAGAATTAGGATAGGGAAGAAGGATATCATGAATTTTATTTAGTTCAGATGTTTCTGTGCAATTTTCTATCGAAGTTTCGTTTATGATTGAAGAAGAAAAAAAATTCTTCATTCTTCCACGATACATCCCATTTAAAAAGGGATCATACATTTTAACTAGGCATTTTTTGTTTTTAGGCTCAGTATTACATAATTTTACTAGGAAATTTTTTTTTTTTTTAGTCTCAGCATTATACAATCTAGTTTTTGTTTCAAGTATATTTAGAGAAAGAAAAACTGTCTCTAAAGTCTCAATTCTATTTATAAATTCATTATTTAAGTTGTAATTTTTCTCTTTATTAGTATAAAGCCACTCATTATATAATTCATCAGCGGAGAGTTTTTCTAATGTAGACAACGAAATCCTTCTTGCTATCATTTCCCCAAAAGTTGACAAACTGGGGGGATATGTAAAAGATATTCTTGCTTTTCCATCACTTTGGCATGTATAAAAAAAATATTGTGAGGCTTCTCTTCTTACGGAGCCTTTAAAATTTTGATTTCTCTTTCTTATGTATCGTAATGGACGATT